TAGTAATAGAAAGTAAAAATATTGAATGGATGGGCTCTCATAATTAATGAGAGATATCATGGAGAGATATCATGATTGAAAGATCTCATTCATTATATTCAGAAAATTCCATTATATGTTATGTGAAATCTATAAAACCCTTTGGCGATTCGTTTCATATTTTCTTTTTTTGAATCCTCTCATTTTATTCAAGTAATTGGTAATTGTTCGTTCATAGAAGAAATATGCTAATACTATTTCACTTTGAACTTCTAAAATGAAGCTATTATTACTATTCTAAATAGTAATTATTAGAAATGGAAATTATTATTACTATCCCTATTTATTTAATTATTTTACTATTTCATTTTTCATTGGTTAATATATTAGAATTAGATTTCATATTTTTTCTTATTCTTTTATTCTTTTTTTATTTAGTCTTTTTAATATTTGCAAAAAGAAAAAAAAAAGATCGTTGGAACAATCCATATTCGTGAAGCAACTGTTGTTACATTAGATCCCCCCAAGAATTCTTTCCTTATGTAACTACAATACAAAACAAATTAATATGGAAAGAATAGAGAATTTCAAAGGGTAATAGGAGTTGCTCTTCTTTGAATCGAGTTGGCCCGAAATCAAATTTAAATAAAGAAAAAAAATCAAATGAAAATATTGAATATTTTCATTTGATTTTTTTTTAGTGTCCGTCTATAATGACTGATGAATCAAGAACTTTCAATTGGAACTAAACGAATTTTTTAAATTAGTTTTTCTTACCATCATATCTCGATTGAGACTTAGGTAAATGTTTTATTCATATAATTATATGTAGTAAAATAACATATCTAATTTAGCTCTTTCATGCCTATTCTAACTAGTTATTTTGGTTTTTTACTGGCTGCTTCAACTATAACCCCAGCTCTATTTATTGGTTTAAACAAGATACGACTTATTTGAAATGAATGAAATTCAATAAACAATTTAAAAAAATCAAAATCAAAGCCTCTCAGAATATTTCATTTCAGGTATTCTATGGTTCCTTCCCGCGTCAATTACCAATTCCTGGCCATTGAGATTCACGAATAATTCAGATTAATATTTAAGGATAGATCTTACCTCTCTTCTTATTCCCTAAAACAAATCGAAATGATTGAAGTTTTTCTATTCGGAATCGTCTTAGGTCTAATTCCTATTACTTTAACAGGATTATTTGTAACTGCATATTTACAATACAGGCGCGGTGATCAGTTGGACCTTTGATTGAGTAACATCTCTTTTTTTGATTGACCTCCTCCTTGTAGGAGGTCAATTTTAAGTTGCAATTCTACTTTGTTTTGTTAAGTTCTTTCATTGTAATTCGACATAACATAAAAGGAATCACGCTCTGTAGGATTTGAACCTACGACATCGGGTTTTGGAGACCCGCGTTCTACCGAGCTGAACTAAGAGCGCTTTCTTAGATCCTATAACAATAGATATATAAAAGTAGATACAATTGTAAAGAAAAGGATTTTTTTATCCCCAAAGTTTATTGCGTGTACATATAGTATGTAAAAATGAAAGATTATGTCCAAAATTGACTGATCTTACTCAAGGAATCTCTCCTAAGTATCTATAGGAGAAAGAATAGGTAGGGATGACAGGATTTGAACCTGTGACATTTTGTACCCAAAACAAACGCGCTACCAAGCTGCGCTACATCCCTTTGAAAAATTGTTATACAGTGTGTCATTGTATAAAATCCATATCTTTTTTTCCACATCCTTCTTTTTTGCTCTACCTATTCTATAGATATAGATAGGTAGAGAATGTTCTTGTCATTTTTTATTTTTTTTAGGGGACGGCAAAATTGAATCTGCTGGGTCATTGTACATATGCATTTTAGTTAGTAATTCCTAATTCTAATTTCATTTCAAGCAAAAACAAATGATCTTGAACTAAAATTCAAATATCGGATTATCTATGATCTATTTATTAGAATAGCGAACTAGGACTCTATATGTATTACAATATACAATACAAAGAAAATAAATAAGAAAAAAATAGAAAATAAAAGAAGAAGGAGGATTTTCAATGCGAGATATAAAAACATATCTCTCAACGGCACCTGTGTTAACCACTTTATGGTTTGGGTCTTTAGCAGGTCTATTGATAGAAATTAATCGTTTATTTCCAGATGCCTTGTCATTCCCCTTTTTTTCATCCTGATGAAATTCTTGTATTGATAAAAAATGAAGAAGATTTGAGATACAATTCTACGTAACATGGCTCTAAATTCTTTTTCTTTTATATCCTAATCTATCCTAAAAAAAAAGAAAGAGTGTATTGAATCTCAGTCAAAATACAGTGAAATTTTGGGGGAAAAGAAATGGAAATGTGGATCCAGTCTAGGGACGGTTCCACAAAATTCTAACATAGAAAGAAGAAAATACTGAGATTAGTATAGAAATGATTCATAGTTAGAAAAAATTGTATTAATTAATTATTACGATATTCTTAATATTTTTCTATTAATGAATATGACTCTTTTTCTTTATATTTATAGTATTATAGTAATTCTATTTTAGATTATAGTACTTCGAAGTCATTCGAATTCTAATAATTCAAAAAAGAAAATAGTTAGAAATTCCATAGCGAACGAAGTCGATCCAAAATGAAAAGGAGGTTCATGGCCAAGGGTAAAGATATTAGAATTCTAGTGATTTTGGAATGTACCTGTTGTGTTCGAAAGGGTGTCACTAAAGAATTGCTGGGCATTTCTAGATATATTACTCAAAAGAATCGACACAATACACCCAATCGACTAGAATTTAGAAAATTTTGTCGCTATTGTCAAAAGTATACGATTCATGGAGAAATAAAGAAATAGATAGAAAAGAATTCGTGTTTGATTCTTCCAAGTAGTAGGAAGAGTAAGAACTTTACATCTTAACATATATAATACAAACCAAATCCTATTTTGGTCGAATCTTAAATGAATAAGAAAAAAAGAGGATTCTATTTTATAGATTATTTTATATCGAAGGAATAAACAAACAAGGAATAAGCAAACCATGGATAAATCCAAACAACCTTTTCGTAAATCCAAGCGATCTTTTCGTAGGCGTTTACCCCCAATCGGATCGGGGGATCAAATCGATTATAGAAACATGAGTTTAATTAGTCGATTTCTTAGTGAACAAGGAAAAATCTTATCTAGACGGACGAATAGGTTGACTTTGAAACAACAACGATTAATTACTATTGCTATAAAACAAGCTCGTATTTTATCTTTGTTACCTTTTCGTAATAATGAGAAACAATTGGAGAGAGTGGAGTCGATTCCTAGGACTACTGGTCCTAGAACCAAAAATAAATAGATATACTCTTCAAAACTCCAATCGGAACTCAAGCTCATATTAATGTTTTGCTCGAAAAAAAACTAGAATCCAGATTTGATTCTTGTATTCTAAAAAAGGAAAAATGGGGAAGAAATCTTTTTTTCTTGAAAGATGTTCGTTTCTTCCTACTACTCAAATCTTAATTTCTTTTTATTCTATCTTCCCGGAGTCCATTCTCCGGGAAATCCTGTTTCAATCATTCTTGTTTCCTGTATAAAAGATTCTATTAAGATTCTTTTATTCCTTTATTTGATTTGTATTCTTTTCTTTTTAATTGATAATTTTCTTTGAAATAATATCAAAACAATTCTTATTTGATAGGGCTATTTGCGCAAGTATTTTACGATTAAGAAGCAATTGTCTTTTGTACAGATTGTGGATGAAGAGGCTATAACTATAGAATAGCCTATCCTCACGAGTTACCGCATTTATTCGAGTGATCCACAAACGACGAAAATCTCTCTTTTTCCTGCTCCTATCTCGATGAGAGGAAATCAAAGCTCTCATTCTTTGTTGAGTAGTCGTTCGAGTCAATCTTGAATGAGCCCCTATAAAGGTTGATGCAAATAAACGAATCTTTTTTCGACGTCTCCGAGCTGTATATCCTCGTTTAACTCTGGTCATTGAATAAAATGAAACTTTATTGAATAACTAATTGATTTCTCTTCTTTCAGTCATCCTTTTCTTCCGGTCGATTAATAACAAAACGGATTCTTCCAATATATAAAATATAAATTCCAATGGCTTTTGCGACTATGACCTTCCCGACCACGATTTTTTCTTTCTTCAAGGTATCTCGCCTGGAAATAAGAAATTGAATGCTACTAAAGAAGAAAGAATAGTGGGTTTCCTCGTTTCTATGGCAACTTCTGAAACGGTGAGGTCCTCTCTATACACCGGAGCCTCTTCTTTCATTTCATCAAAATTTCTTGTGAACTTGTATAGTTCACACTCTTTGGCTCTACCCATCCATTTTTCAATTAGAATTCTTTTTTCAATTCTAATTCTAAAGTAATAGTCCTTTTCACAAAAAAGCTATCCATACAGTGACGGTATTTAATTCTGAAAGTTGGCTAGGTAGCTGACCTTGTTAGTCCGTTTTTTTTTCAAGAAAAGGAATAGGAGTATAACCTTTTTCCTCCGCTTAATGGATAACTATTTGTTACCAATGGAGAATTTCTTCTCATCTCAAACGGAGTGATTGGATTTGCACCAATAGAAACCATAAATTCATAACATAATTAGGTAGATAATAGATCTTGATACTAGTCAATCAAAAGGCCGTGTTCCACCCTATCTATCCTAATTCATTGGTAGTGGTCGTTGATACCGGAAAAAATTTTTGCATTTCTTCAAACTCATGATCTTAACTTAACGAGTCGCACATACACCCTAGTACATGTTCCTCGACGCTGAGGACATCCTCGAAGAGCGGGAGATTTCGTGACATTTCTTATTGGCTGTCTTGCGTTTCTAATAAGTTGTTTAATGGTTGGCATGGTGTGTCTATAGAATCTCATTCTAGATAGAATAGAGCGGGTTGGCTTAGATCGATCTTAACCTGATGATTGATGATTATGAATGATTTCTATTCACACGTAAATTTTGAATTTTTAAAAGGAATTCGTATATTTATATGGAATTCCCAGTATTTTCTTTTTCGATCGCGACAAGATCAACGATGCCATGAGCTTGAGCTTCTGTTGCTGACATAAAAACATCCCTTTCCATATCTTCGGATATAACCCATAAAGGGTTGCCCGTTCTTTGTACATAAACTTTTGTGAGAGTTTCGCGAAGCTTCAATAGTTCTTCTGCTTCCAGAATAAAATCCCTTGCTTGTGCCTCGTAAAAAGAACTAGCAGGTTGGTGAATCATAACCCTGATGATATTGATATAACATCATGAATGGTTCTTCTATCTATATATTGCACGATTGGATGGATTAAGGAATCAAAATAATAATAAAAAATAGAATTAAACAACCGTACAGGCATCTTTTGTACATTGCATACGGCTCTGCAATGGATTTTCTTTTTTTGATATAATTTCTTTTATCGAAAAGAATAAATAGAACCTATATGATCCAAATCATTAAATGATCCATTTACCACCCTTCCTTTCGTAGTAGTTAAAAAGATACTATGATGGTTCTGTTGCTTTATATATTTATCTCGTCTGTGGTTTAGCAATCCCAAAGTTTCTTTTTGATAAGATCTAAGAAGGAAAAAATGATTTTTTCCTTTTTTTTTTTATTCTTTCCTCTCATAACATAAAAATAAGAAAGAGACTTCTGTTGTGGAAGAATAATGGTTTGTGACGCTGAAATTGACTCTTGCTTGACACAGAAAATCAAATTGGGAATAACCCTTCTTTCATACTACTATTTCGATACAAAATCTCATGTTATAAAAAAAAAAACAATAATGGTTTGTTCATATCGAACTCGAAGTGCCATGCTATTATTACTTATTCTTTATTTGATTCATATTCGATACAGCGAAGGCATAGTATTCTTTTTTTTTCTCAAATAAAAAAAAACTCATTGGCGCCAAGCGTGAGGGAATGCTAGACGTTTGGTAATTTCTCCTCCGACCAGAATGAAAGATCCCATTGAAGCGGCTAATCCCATACATATTGTATGTACATCTGGTAACACAAATTGCATAGTATCATAAATGGCTATTCCTGGTATTACCCATCCACCTGGAGAATTTATAAACAAATAAAGATCCCTAGTATCATCTTCTATGCTGAGATATACCATGAGACCAACAATTTGATTCGAGATCTCGCTATCAACCTCTTGGCCTAAAAAAAGTAATCTTTCTCGATGAAGTCGGTTGATTAGGACAAAATTGTATCCCTGAGGAACCGTACGTGCACCTTTGGATGCATACGGTTCAAAAGAATTGTGAAAAAAAAATCAATGTGTCGATTCCAATCCTATTTCTTTTTTTTTTTTTAATGAGTTTTGCCCCCTTCCCCTTACCTCTATTCTATAATGTAGAAAATCAAAAAGAATTTTATGAACTTATTGAACTAACTTCTCATTGATGTATTGTTTCATCGAAATTCAAATTACGATGTAATTTTCTTGTTCCTGAATGGGCCTTTCAATTCTTTTAGGTTCTTGTTCTACTCCGGGGGAAGATTTGCCCGAATTTCATTTGCGCATATAGGTCAAATGATTCCAGTACCACTTCTTTTTTTTTTTCAATTGTTTCATACCTTTCCCCAAAATATTTGATGTATTAATCATACCTACTTCATTGGTAGGTAGTTTGATATTATCCCCTATAGTAAATATAAGAATAGTCTATTCTATATTATAGAAGCGGTAATTGTGTAATCATAATCATCATATATTCTACATAATATATTATATTCTAAGATTCTATTATCTTTCTATTATAGTAAGTTATATTCTATTCATATTCTATTTAATTACTAATGAATCTCAAATTTATGAAGAATTTCATGAAATTTCTATTTTATCTTTCTTTATTCTATTATTATTCTTTATTTCTTATTTCATTTATTTCTTTAATATTTATGATTTCTATTACTACATTTTACACTCCCATTATTACTCTTATCATTTCCAATTTGGTATTATATGAACGGAGCCTGGATACTTTATTTTATCAGTACAAGTAAACCATCAATTCTTTGAATTGATAATATTGATCCCCAATAGGAATTATTGTGCTTCACGCTCCAAATTATTGATGGTTCAATCAATACAATATCCAATATATATTTATATTTATTGGATTGGGCGAAACAGAGAATACTCGATCGGGGGAGATAACGGGGAAATACCATATGACCAATATGTCTGACAAGTCGCACTATACGTCAACCCAAACTGCATCTTCCTCTCCAGGATTCCGAAAAGGCACTTTTGGAACACCAATGGGCATTAAGATAAATAAAAAAATGAAGTACTATACTTTACTTTAATATGAAAACGTAACAATGGTTTATTGTCTTCATCATTTTTTCTCTTTATTTTCCATTTTTATATATTTTTATATTCTATATATATTCTATTATTATTCTATATTCTAGATTTTATTTTTTTTTTTAATATTCTTTATATTAGATTATACTATTATATTATCTATTTCTATTCTAT